ACGAAATACGTGCAGGATCATCATTAGGACCATCATACTTGCCGACCATCGATGAACCGATCGGATTAACCAACCAAAGTTAGCTTCAGTCATTATGTATTGAACAGAAGAAAAAGCCTCAGTAACAGTCGGACGGTAGTAAAAAGTCATAGCAAATCCTGTAGCTACTTGTACTAAAAAACAGGTAAGCGTAATTCCTCCTAGACAATAAAATATGTTGACATGGGGAGGAACATATTTACTAGTTATATCATCTGCAATCGCCTGAATCTCGAGACGTTCTTCGAACCAATCATAGACTTTATTGAGATAGGTAAACCAAGAGGACTCCCCCTCCGAGAACCGTATAGGAGAATTTCATCTCGTACAGCTCAAGCAAAAGCACACAAAGGCTGATTGCAACGGGTATGTAATAGAAAGTTGGAAACTTCTTCCTTTCTTTTTTGATTCAATCTTCTTTGACGAGACGAAAGAATCAAAAAATCCGACAACTCTTCTTTCTGGTGATAGTGCCAAAACATCAAGTTGGCTCATTTGTCTTTATGGTGATCGTTAAAGGCCTCTTGAATCTTCTCGTTCCCTATTTATTTTTCTTTTATTATTATTGTGATTTGTATATAATTCAGCTTTTTTTTTTATAGGAATTCTCTTGTTAAAACCCTATGAATTAATTAAAACCTCAGATTCATACTACACCCCCGATGATTATGATTCTCAAGAAAAACGGAAAGTTTATCTCAAAGCTTCTCTGAGTAAGAACCATTGGATCATCACTTATTTAATGAATCGCTAATCGATATCGATAATATAATAATTACTCAAAATCCAAAGCAACGAAACTTTTGTCCTTTGCTTATGCTTAAAATAAGCATAAACAGGAGTTTCAAAGAAGAAAAAGCTTTTCATTTCGAATTTGCTAACTTCTTATTCTTTGAAAAGGGTTTGGAGTCCGGTCACGGGGTCTAACTATATCAATATAAATCATAGTTCCACTATTTCATGATTTTTTTCATAGATTTCGTGTTTCAAATACTCGAATAAATATCCGACGAGGTAAAAACCTATCTTTATCAAGATGACAGATCGGTTCTCTGTACTAGCACTAGGATCAATTCTAACAAGTCACACACTCATATTCCGGAAATACAGAAACACAAAAATTCCGCGGTCGAACTACCAAAATAGAATGTATGAGCCCTAAATTATTCACTTTAGAGTGAAAAGCCGAGACTTAATGATTCTTGTGGATCTAATTCATTGAAATTCCGTCCAGTAAAACAGAAGAATTATAAATCTCTAAAATAATAGATAAGAATATTGCAAAAAGAGCCATTGCGACACCCATCAAAGGAGTCGTTCCCCATCCAGGAGCTACTTTACCATATTCCGAATTCAACGGTTTCAACAACCCCCCTAGACCTGTTTGTTTTGGACGTGCTTTTGAGCTCTCCTCAACCGTTTGTGTAGCCATAAATCTTATTGTAGTAATTGAGATCTGTTGACTTTGTATACTATTCTGTTGTAAATAAACAATCTTATCATAGATTCATTGTGATCTTGAAATTCTATAATAATGGAAACAGCAACCCTAGTCGCCATCTCTGTATCTGGTTTACTTGTAAGTTTTACTGGGTATGCCTTATATACCGCTTTTGGGCAACCCGCTCAACAACTACGAGATCCATTCGAGGAACACGGAGACTAATTGAAGTAATGAGCCCCCAGGGGGGCTCATTACTTCAATTGAGATAATGAAAAATCATTTCTTAGTTGGAACTTTCGGTGGTTCTCGAAAAAAGATCGCGAAAAAAATTATCCCGAGAGTCGAGACTAAGAGGAATGTATAAACCAATGCTTCCATAGGTTCGATCGTGGTTTACAATTATAACTTTCATACCTGTTTATTTTGAATCATCTCCCGGATAAACGGATAAAGAAAAAAAAAGAGTCAAACAAATGGTAGTGATTCAAATTAGGATTTCTCTAATACCTTAACTTTAGGAACTTTAGGTAAATTAGGTAAAAGTAAAAAAAAAATAAATAAAGAAGCAAAAGATATTCCAGCAATGTTGTATCAGACGGCTTGTTTTCTTGTAGTCGGATCTCCTAGTTTTTGGAATGCTCCAAATTCGACTTGCGAATCCAAATCTGGGTCAATACCCGCAAAAACATCTCTAAACAGGGTTCTAGCACCATGCCAAATGTGTCCGAAGAAGAATAGCAGAGCAAACGACGCATGTCCAAAAGTAAACCAACCTCGTGGACTGCTACGAAAAACACCATCGGATTTCAAAGTAGCACGATCTAATTCAAAAATTTCACCCAATTGAGCGCGTCTCGCATATTTTTTCACAGTAGCGGGATCGCTGTAACTGACCCCGTTAAGTTCGCCGCCATAGAACTCAACAGTTACACCGACTTGTTCAACACTATACTTCGATTCTGCCCTTCTAAAAGGAACGTCGGCTCTAACAATTCCGTCTCCATCTACCAAAACAACGGGAAATGTTTCAAAAAAAGTAGGCATACGACGGACAAAAAGTTCATGTCCTTCTTTATCTCTAAAGATGGGGTGTCCTAACCATCCAACAGCTATTCCATCCCCACTGTCCATCGATCCTGCTCTGAATAATCCCCCTTTTGCCGGATTATTGCCGATGTAATCATAAAAAGCTAATTTTTCAGGAATTTTAGACCAAGCTTCTGTTAAACTTTGATTTTCGGCTAGCCCAGCACTAACTCTTCGATATATTTCTTGCTGAAAGTATCCCTGATCCCATTGATAACGAGTAGGACCAAATAATTCGATTGGAGTAGTTGCAGAACCATACCACATAGTTCCCGCAACAACAAAAGCAGCAAAAAAGACAGCAGCGATACTACTGGAAAGGACAGTTTCAATATTACCCATACGTAATCCTTTGTATAGACGTTGGGGCGGACGAACACTAAGATGGAATAGACCCGCTAATATGCCCAAAGTGCCTGCTGCAATATGATGAGAGGCTATTCCTCCCGGAACAAAAGGATCAAAACCTTCCACGCCCCATGCTGGGTTTACAGATTGTACTTTTCCAGTTAATCCATAAGGATCGGACACCCATATTCCAGGACCATACAAACCTGTTACATGAAATACGCCAAAACCAAAGCACGCCACCCCGGAAAGAAATAAATGAATTCCAAAGATCTTGGGCAAATCCAAAGAGGGTTTTCCTGTACGTGCATCAGAAAATATTTCTAGATCCCAATATACCCAATGCCAAATAGCTGCCAAGAAGCACAACCCCGAAAACATAATATGTGCCCCGGCCACTCCTTCGTAACTCCAAATCCCCGGATTCGTTACAGTTCCTCCTGTAATACTCCAACCGCCCCATGAATTAGTTATTCCTAAGCGCGTCATGAAGGGTATAACAAACATACCTTGTCTCCACATTGGATCAAGAACGGGGTCAGAAGGATCAAAAACTGCTAATTCATATAACGCCATTGAACCGGCCCAACCAGCAACCAGAGCCGTATGCATTATATGGACAGCAAGCAACCGACCAGGATCATTCAATACGACGGTATGAACACGATACCAAGGCAAACCCATGGAAATACCCCTTTATGAAAGAAAAATAGACACTATGTAACTTTATTGCATTGGAAAAATGATGCTAGGGACCTGTAAATTATCGTGAAGTAAGGATTACTATTTGTTCTATTCTATTGGTAATAATGGAACAATTCTGTTTATAGGAACAAAGAGAAGCAGATCTATTCTATACCCGATAAGTATCAATACGCAATGGGTGGTTGAATGATTTTGTATGAGCAAATGGATCCCTGCTTGTTCATCATTCGACGGGTATATTTCTAATAATTTGTCGTTAGTCATTCTGATTTCCTTTATCAAAGAACTTCTCCAATCTATAGATAAAATACGATATGCTAAAGACCAATATTATGAGGACAAGAAACTAAATCCACTATTACGTTTTCACATCAAAGTCAAATAGATTCCTTCATTTTTTTTTTTTCATTTAATGCCTATTGGTGTTCCAAAAGTACCTTTTCGAAGTCCTGGAGAGGAAGATGCATCTTGGGTTGACATATAGTGCGACTTGTCAGATATATTGGGTCATATGGGATTTCCCCATTCTCTCCCCCGATCGAGATATCCTCTGATTCGCCCAAGAAAAATTATCAAAAAATTGGAGCGTGAAGTGAAATTAGATCCATTTTAGGGGAATCCAGATTAACATTATCAATTAGAATAATTTATGGTTGACTTGGTTGGACCAATCAAATTATCCAGGCTCCGTTTAGAAAAAACCCAACTTAGTAATATACCAACGATTGCTGCGTCTATTTCTAATTCGAAATTTTGTATTATCATATTATATATTTGACTAGGTTATTGATTGATACCTCATTAGAAATTCCATTTTTTCCTATAATACTAAAAAATGGGAATGATCCCTGTTAATCAATTGAGTAAAACAGGATGAATGCGTCGAAAATTTGGCCGAAGACATGAAATCGATTCAACAAAAATTTGTAGCAAAAAGAAATGGTAGTAGGTACATTTGTCCTATATGTGCAAATCACAATCGGACCTATCTTTACCTGGAGTAGAGCATAAACCTAAAAGAATTCAAGAGGCCCATTCAGGAACAAGAAAATGACATCGTGATTGAGGGTGTATCTCGATGAAAGAATACATCAATTGAGAAGTTAAATCAACGAGTTTAATGAATTTTTTTCTAGTCGATATTAGAGTGAAATTCTAGTGAAAGGGTTACAAACTTTTCTTTCTTATAATAAAAAATGGAAGCAAAAGCTCCTTCGTTAGAAAGATTTTGCTTTTTATTTTTTAAAAAGAGCAGGAGCTTAAATCTATATATTGAGTCTTTTTTTCATGATTCTTTTGACCCGTATGCATTAAAAGGTGCATGTACGGTTCTTAAGGGATAAAATTTTATCCTAATCAACCGACTTTATCGAGAAAGATTACTTTTTTTAGGTCAAGAGGTTAATAATGAGCTCGCGAATCAACTTATTGGTCTTATGGTATATCTCACTATAGAGGATCGTAACAAAGAGCTTTATGTGTTTATAAACTCTCCCGGTGGATGGGTAATACCCGGAATAGCGGTTTATGATACCATGCAATTTGTGCCACCAGATGTACATACAATATGCATGGGATTAGCCGCTTCAATGGGATCCTTTGTCCTGGTCGGGGGAGAAATTACCAAACGTTTAGCATTCCCTCACGCTTGGCGCCAATGAGTTTTTTATTTGAGATAAAAAAAGAAGTCTATGCCTTCGCCATATGAAATAAGAATTTTGAGTAATAATAGCATGGCATTTCGAATTCGATATGATAAAATTTTTTTCTCAAAACATTCAATTATGTATCGAAAGAGCAGTATGAAATACTTAGTATTTCCGATTTGATCTATCGGAATCTCAGTGTCACAAACTCTTTTCACACCGAAAAGCTCTGAATAATATTTATATTTAGGTTATGAAACAGTTTTCCGTATTTTATTTGATCGGATCAAAAAGAAACTTTGGGATTGCTGAATCACAGACGGAATAAATATATAAAGCAACGGAACCATCATAGTATTTGGAATTCCTACAAAAAGAAGGGTGGTAATTGGACCTTTTTTCGATCGGGGTATGAGAAATCCTTAGAAAATTCCATTCGTGAGCCGTATGCAATACGCAAAAGATGCCTGTACGGTTCGATTTTTTCTTGTTAGTATCTTTCTCTTTACCCCATTCAGTGAAACCCTTTTGTATGTTATATCACCAGGGTAATGATCCATCAACCTGCGAGTTCTTTTTATGAGTCCCAAACGGGAGAATTTATCCTGGAAGCGGAAGAACTACTGAACCTGCGCGAAACCATCACAATGGTTTATGTCCAACGAACAGGTAAATCTTTTTGGCTTGTATCCGAAGACATGGAACGGGATGTTTTTATGTCAGCAATAGAAGCCCAAGCTCACGGAATTGTGGATCTTGTAGCAGTTGAATAAAAATATCAAGGATTTCCAAAAAATCCGCGATTTTATTGAGATTTTATTTATCGTCTTACCCGGTTCTTTAATATTCTATTAAATAGACAAAATTCATAAGCATCCGGTTAGGAGCGATCTAAACCAGCTCAGTCTGTATACGATTCAGCATGCCAACTATTAAACAACTTATTAGAAACACAAGACAGCCAATACGAAATGTCACGAAATCCCCCGCTCTTAGGGGATGTCCTCAGCGCCGAGGAACATGTACTAGGGTGTATGTGCGACTCGTTCAGATCATGGGCTGGAACAAAAGAAAGGAACCAATAACAACCAGTAGTAATCCGTATGAATGATCAGTACCAATAAATAAAATAGAATAAAATGCCATTTTTCCATTCACTGGCTAAAATTCCCCTATTGCGTATTAAATTTATGGTTTCCGTTGGTGCAAATCCAATAAGCTGAGAAGCAATTCCCCATTGGTAACAAATGGTTATTCATTAAGCGGGGGAAATCCTATTTAGTATTTAAGAAGAAGCAATTTTATACTTCCAAGAACGGCCTAACAGGATCAGCTACCTAGCTAACCTTCAGAATTAAATACCGTTACTGTATAGGTAGATCTCATTATGAAAGACCTATTACTGGATAATTCATGGGTAGAGCCACACAACGGTGTGAACTATACAAGTTACAAAAAAAAACAGATTCATTAAATGAAGGAAAGAGCTCCGGTGTATAGAGAGGACCTCACCGTTTAAGAAGTAACCATAGAAACGATGGAACCACTCTATTCTTTTTATATTTACTCTATATATCTATTTGACTATGTTATTGATATTTGATATCAATCAATTTATTATTTTTAGACAGTACACTTCGAAATAAGAAAAAAAATTGTGGTTGGGAAGGTTATAGTAGCAAAAGTCATTGGAATTTTTATTTTATATATCCGAAGAATCCGTTTTGTTATAAATAAATCAGTAAGGGGAAAAAGAATAACTGACAGATAGCAACTCAATTAGTTATTCATCAAAGTTTCATTTATTCAATGACTAGAATTAGACGAGGATATATAGCTCGGAGACGTAGAAACAAAATTCGTTTATTTGCATCAAGTTTTCGGGGGGCTCATTCAAGACTTACTCGAACTATTACTCAACAGAAAATACGAGCTTTAATTTCGTCTCATCGCGATCGAGATAAGAAAAAGAGAGATTTTCGTCGTTTGTGGATTACTCGGATAAATGCAGTAATTCGCAATAAAGTAGTATCCTATAGTTATAGTAGACTAATAAATGATCTGTACAAAAGTCAATTGCTTCTAAATCGTAAAATCCTTGCACAAATAGCTATATTAAATAGGAATTGTCTTTATATGATTTCCAATGAAATATTAGATCCATTGGAATAATTTGAATAGAATTCCCCGGAGAATCAACTCCGGGAAGGTAGAGGAGAAAATCGGATAAGATTACTATTTAATATAAAGTTGTAAAAATGAACAAAGGAATTAAATAAAAAATGATTTATTCTTCCCCGCTGCTTTTTTATTATGACACACGAATCAAATCTGGATTTTTCTATTTTTCGAACACAAAACCAACCTAGTTTTAGTTCGAATTGGAATTTCGATACGATTGAAAAGTAGGCTAAACCTATTTATTTCTAGTTCTAAGACCTATTGTTTGAGCAGTGGACTCAGTTCTTTCAAACTGTTTCTCGTTATTAAGAAAAGGTAACAAAGATAAAATACGAGCTTGTTTTATAGCAATAGTAATTAATCGTTGTTGTTTCAAGGTCAATTTATTTACGCGTCTTGACAATATTTTTCCTTGTTCACTAATAAATCGACTAATTAAACTCATGTTTCTATAATCAATTCGATCCCCCGATTGAATCGGGGGCAAACGCCTACGAAAAGATCGCTTCGATTTAAGAAAGGGTCGCTTGGATTTATCCATGGTTTGTTTATTCCTTTTCCCGAAATCCTATTTCGGTCGTATTTAAAATAAATTAGAATTAAAAAATAGGATTTGGTTTGTTTAGGTTTATTAAAATTAGAATCCATATTTTAGATAATATATTCTAATATGTCATTTTGACTGTTCCGTTTATTTTTTTATCTCCCCATGAGTCGTATGTTTAGAACAATAGGGGCAGAATTTTCTCAATTCCAATCGACTAGGTGTATTGTGTCGATTCTTTTGTGTAATATATCTGGAAATACCCCTTGAGTCTTTATTAACACTGTTTTGAACACAACTGATACATTCCAAAATAATCGTTACTCGTACATCTTTACTCTTGGCCATGAAACTCCTTTGGATTTTTGATTCACTCAACTCAACCCTTCTATATTTTATATCTAAAGAAAAAAAAAGAAAAAATTAGAACGAAATCAAATTATGGAAGATTTCGTTACAATCAATAGATAGTAATTAATAAGTAATACAATTAACTATATTTCTAATATAATTGTATTAGATTTTATTAAGGATCGTGTATGATACTATTGCCATAGACTAGCATTTCCTTCTCTTTTTTCACTTGATTCAAATCAAACCTTAACCCTATTTTAGTTGTGATGGAATCGACTTTTATTCTTTCTCTTTCATCCCTTCTTGGAATTCTAAAAAGGGAAACTTCTTGGAATTCTAAAAAGGGAAAAAAGAGAAAAAAAGGGAGGTAAGATGTAATTTCGAATTCGGATTCGGATTAGGATATGGAATTCTATCTCTAATCTTATTCAAACCTTCCCACGTCAATAACTAGAATGAAAAAAAAGGAAATGTCAGCGCATCTGGGAATAAACGATTGATCTCTATCAATAGACCTGCTAAAGATCCGAACCATATAGTACTTAGTACCGGTGCCACAGATAAATATGTTTTTAGATCTCGCATTGAAAATCCTCCTTCTTTATTCTATTGTAATACATAAGGATAATACATATATGATCAGATACATAGGTAGTTGCAGTTAAGGATTAAGGATCCCTTGTAGTTGTACGCGTAATCCCTAATTCAAATTAAAATGGATAAAAATTCCGTAGAAAATATTTGCCCTTTCTTAATAAAAAAAGAAAAGCCCTTTTCTTGAGCATTTCAAAAAAAAAAATGCATTTTCTTTTTTTATTCTATGTAGTATAGGATATGAGACCAAAAAGACGAAAGGGCAAGATAAATGAATATATCAATGAAAAAAAATGATATGGAAAACAAGGCAGGAATTCTCTACAATGACACTGTAGACCAATTGAAAGGGATGTAGCGCAGCTTGGTAGCGCGTTTGTTTTGGGTACAAAATGTCACAGGTTCAAATCCTGTCATCCCTACCTAGGACTTGTCTTCTGAGCATTAACAAGGGATCAGACCGATTAAGATTAAATTGGACATACCTAATCTTTCATTTTTTCATACTATAAATGAAAGATTAGGTATGTAAGATGTATTAGGTTAAAAAAAAAGAAATCTTATTATGATAAGAAAGCGCTCTTAGTTCAGTTCGGTAGAACGTGGGTCTCCAAAACCCAATGTCGTAGGTTCAAGTCCTACAGAGCGTGATTCCATTTTTGTTAGGTTAAATAAATTACGCTGAAAAAACTTTACTAACGAAAGCAGCTATCTCAATTTGATATCCTGTGGATTAAAGAAAAGGGGTGGGTCAAGAGACAAGAGATATTAATTAATCAAAAGTCCAACTGATCACCACGTTTATATTGTAAAAATGCAGTTACGAATAATCCAGCTAAAGTAATAGGAATTAAACCCAAGACAATTCCAAAAAGAAAAACTTCAATCATTTTTTTTTATTTGATTTGAAAGGGAAAAAGAGAGGTAATATCTATCTCTAAATAGTAATCGGAATTACCCGTGAATCTCAATGACTAATAATCGGTAATTGATCTGTTAAGAAACTATATAATACATGGAATCCTACCGAAAGAGTTCCTTTTTGAATTCTTCAGTCAA